ATTTAAAGCACTAATTCTGTTCTTTGATCGGAGGTCTCATAGATCTTCTTCAATACCTTCTTACTTAATGCTAACCGAGAAATAGCGCTCATCAGGGTGGTTTGCTCGGGTTAGCCAAGAAAGCCTTAGCGCGCAAAGGCATAGAGCTCAAACACAGGCTTAGTAAGAGATTCAAAGAGTGTAGTTAACGGTCCTCGCTCCGGGGATTCGGCTTAGTCACCATCTCTGGCCATGAATCAAAGATTCCTCCTGGCGAGCAGGGCCGAGCCATGAAGGAAAGGGCAAAAGGAGGTTGCTTGCTCTCAGTCTCTACCTCTTCTTTTTTACCTAACTTCAAAATCTTTTATGCTCGGCCATACCAACATGGTAATGTAAATTCCCTCCCTTTGAAGTGCATTTATCAGATCAGCTCCCCGAGTCACTAGAAAGAGGGTGAAAGGCCCACTACTTCTTCATTCATGGCCTATTTTTTGATTGATCTCCCTTTCGTATTCATTCGACCTGAGGCAAAAGAGAAGTCATACAAAGAAAGGTTCTTTCATGCAATGCATAACGGGCGGGCCTCCTATGATGGATTCCTCCAACTCAATGAATGAAGGGAGGAGTATGAGAAATTTGAATCTATATGAAGATTCAAACAAAAAGGAAAAAGGAACCATATCTTACTGAATAATCTGACTGAATGAGCAAGAGCTCTTTATGTGGTCTCACTTTACCACCATCTGAAATGCGCGAAACTTCGATTGGTGGAAGCCAGTCCATGAAGATTCTCCCTTTTCTTACGTGCAATTCCCCTCTTTCGGTAAGCATCCAGTATCTCAGCAAATGAACATTTCTCTAAGCTTATCCTGTAGTTTATACGTCGTTTGAAAGCTGCTTCAAGGATCCAACGAATAGCTAAGGTTTGTTGACGATCCCTGGCTACAATCCCAGGGACATCATAAATAGTACCTGCTATTCCTACTTTTTCCACTTCGCATATGGGCTTTATATTCTCTAGGGCGTCAACCATAAGTTTGATTACATCGCGTTCAGTTCGAGCTGGGCGATGAAAAGTTTGATAAAGAATAGCACGAACTCTTGTTTTTTTACCTTCTTTCATGCGAAAGTTGACCAACTTCTTGATCAATTGTTTTTGTTCACGATCCAAGCCCCCCATATAGTTTAGAATTTCCGAGCAATTGGAAGCCGCTTTCGATGACGAGGCCGAAAAATTTATATTACGCAATCCTTACTGTCCATCTTTATCCGCCAACTCCCCTGTTTCCATCTTTCCTTTCAGAGTTTACCACTCTTCAACGCTTCTTGAACTTTGTTTAGGGTCTCGCTCCCTGAGTTCAAGAGTATACACTCTCGCGTCATACGGCTCCGTCCCGGAATCAGGACCTTCCCTTTCCTTTGACCAACGGGTCCTCAAACCAACCTGTACCTTCCTTTCTATTTCTCGGTAAGCGGTTACGCTCGTTTTGGGTCACATAAAAAATAGAGAAAGGATCTATACGTGTCTGATTCTCGGCCATTCATTCGCAAGTAACTTATAAGACGTGAGAGATGCTCTAAGTCATAACGGGGAAGGCCGGAGACTTCGCTCAAATGGGGGGCGGCTTTCTCCTCAATAAAATGAAAGGCTGCTTCTTGTTTTATAAATTTATAACTCAATAATAAATGTTTACTTGGCATTAGGTTCGCGAAGAAGAAGATCACAAATGAGATCTTGAGCTTCTTGCTTACTCTCCCGAATCGAAAGATCTCTTATCTCCGAGGTGAGGATGGCCTCATAAACTGGTTTGCCCAAGGTGGACGCTCGATCCAACTGATCTTTCACAAGGGCCAAGTAGCCCCCTGGACGAGTTTGGGGAAAATTGTTAGAGGGATCTAAAGATTCAAGTCTCTTTATACGGTTAAATAAAGACCTTTCTATTTTGGCATTCTCGGTCCTATATGGAGGAAGCACCTCTTCTCCTGCATCCCTTTGATTGCTTAGTATCTCCTCCTTGCCGCACTCTTCTGGTACAAAGGACTAGACTGATAATTGTGTATATAGAGTTTAGTCTTTCTTCAAAAAAGTAAGATAGTTGATCGAGAAACCTCCGCCCAAAGGTGCTTTTTGAAAGCCGGTCACCGGTAGGCTAAGAACCTTTCTTACTTATGAAGAAAGTTACAACTCTAGTGAAATTGTAAGGGGAGATACTCAATATATCATTTTTTTTTTCTCGATGCTTTGAATAGCCTAGTTTCGTACCCAAGAAGCAAGGGATGATACTTTCTTTCTGATCTACTCCCACTCTCAGCTGCAACTTTTTGTGGTTATTGTTACCTACCCGTGTGCCCCTGAGACAAACGGCTGATGCCAACTTATTTAATGCATCCTTTCACAACTCTTCATATTGTTAAAAAAAAACCTTTTCAAATCAGCTACCACGAGAGGAGGTTCACATTCACCGCCGTCTCGTACAGATTAGTGAGTGGCCAAACTAACGAAATCGAATGCGGGCTCTGTGCCTAGCGGTAGGGCTGTGGTATATGTATTTCCAATGTCCTATTATTCTCCAGCTGTGGCGCACTCACTGGAGATGATCACCTCTCTTTCTCCATTACTCTTCTGCCATATAAACCTTTCCAGCCTTGACACATTCGCCAGTTCTAGGGGTAGAGGGAATCTTTGTATTCGGTCCTAAATGGTTTCATCAATCTAAGCGATACTCTTTCAACGGTGCCCGGATGCTTCCTGTTTTCAAGATTTTTCTAGGCCTCATTAATTTTGATTATATTTTCCATTCTATCACGCAATTTGAATCTATCTATTCCGGAATCGTCGTTTAATATCCAAAAAGAAAAAGGTAAAAGCGGCTGTATAGGTAATGTATTTGGGTTCAACCTGATGCCTCATGAGTAAGATTTCTTGAATGCTTGCCTAGGCGGATTGCCTTTATACTTTTGAATGCTCTATCTTCAGGATGGCTTGTTAGAATCAGAAGAGCACTGTCCAGTATATCGCTGATCCTATGACTAACCATTTTACCCTTATTAGTATTAGCTTAGCTTATTAGGTAGCCTTTGTTGACAACCCATCTATATATTTTCTTTAGGGGATCGTCATGCAACCATTAAGGGGGTAAGGTTGAACAGTTTAATGACCTTACCAGAGGTAAGCCTCTACCTATCCAACGTACGTTCGCAGTTCGATTTCCTCTTCTTTCGGGCTCGAGTTTGTGTGGCCAGTTTCAGTCTGGCTGGCTTGGATTGTTTCGGGCATATTGTTGGGCGAAACCCAGTTCACCCATTTCTGAGAATCAAATTTACGGAAAAACTGAGCTTCCGCAACAGGGTCATTTGAGACTATAGAATTCGTTATGTTTGTCATTTGAGCTTTGGTCGGGAGGCTTCAAGGTCGATGCTCAGTTGGGGTAGGCACGTTATCACTAGGGTCAGTATTGGCCTTTTTTGATTGTTCCGTGATCCAGCACTAGAAAGCCTCCAGATAGATTCCTCCAAATCATATCTATCCATTGTTCACAGAAGGGAATTCTTTCTCAGCCTTTCCCATCCATCTTACCATACGGGACCCACTTAATCCGTTCGATGTCTCATCAGTACGACCCGGCATTCAGTAAGGCAAAAGAAAAAATGCCACTGAGTCTTTGCCTTCTGGTCCCTGTTTCATTCTGGGACGTGGAGGTATTAGTTCCACCTTTTTTTCGGTACAATAGACCTTTCAAGGTGGAGTATTAGCCCATGTAAATATGATGGGGGAGCTAATAAACACGCTCCGGGAAGGAAAGCCCATTTTTGTAAATATTGAACATTTTGTTTCGCACCATTCCATAATTCAAACGCTTGTTGTACAATGTATGACCCCTCGAGTCGCTTCGTACCCAAATGGTATTGACCCTTCTTCGAGGTTTGGTTTTAAGTGTACAATTGCTTTGCTCTCCAAAAAGGCTATTGAGGTCCAGGTTCGGTAACCTTTCTATCGCCCTATTCCTACTGGTATCCATGACCTGTAGATGGAGGCCCACCTTCCCTTGGATACAAAGAATAATAAGCTGAGCTAATGTTCTTGAATTTCTCGCCTCTCCTCGAAAAATTCGATTATTTCTTTCCTGCCATATGTGATAAACACTATATATAAATGAGAGCTTAGGATCTTTCCATGTAAATTCCCGCCACGCAGATAGGCACAAAGCCAGTTAAGGGCCTGAGTCCAAGCATAGAGCTATACCGCAAGCCAGATTTGCTCAAGACTTGGTCCCAGATTGCTCGGCTGAATTGGCATTCAAAGAATAAGTGGTGAACAGTTTCAAGACTTCCATTGCATAAGACACATGTATTGGTATTCACAGTACCAAACTCAAGAAGCTTGTCTCTGGTCATGAGGCCATTGTTTATGTCGAGCCAAGCTATAAAGGAGTAGCGAGGCACTGCACCTTTGAACCAAATGAGGCTGGACCAAGATACCACAGGCTTGCAAGACCTGATAGAATTCCATGTAGAGCCAAGACTGAAGTTCCCAGAGGGTTGCATTGATTCAAACTTTTTTGTAGTCGAGTCGGGATAAATTCAAAGCAGATAATGATGCGATTGACCGATAAATGGAAACATTGTGGCGTTCTTCAAAATTTAAAATGAAAATCAGTCTTTACAAACCGGACCTTGTTCACGTGCATCGTTGAATTAGGTTGACCTCCATATTGGTATATATGTCTTCGACGCATCTTGATTGCAAAGGTACATCACTTCTTTCATATTGTCGGTGCCATTAATGCCGCATGATCTTCTACACATGGAATAAAATAAGATAATTCAAAAAGGGCGTAACGTATGCACATAGACTCTCGAATTTAACTTAACCCTGTCGTGTTACCTTAGAAGAGGTTCTATTTTAGGGGGGGGCAAAGAAAAGGCTAAAGCCCTTTATTTTATTTTATATAGGGCTAAACGCGCCCTCTCCCCTGTAACTAATAATTAAGGGAAAAGGCCTTTACCGAGCCTCCAATCTTCGACCTACTCAAGCTCAAGGCCAAACACCCTAACAAGAGGAAGGGGCCTCGGGAGCCCTTATGCGGATGATAAAGGAGTTTTTTTTCAGTCTAGCGTTAGGGAAATCGATTACGGAAACAGGGGTAGTATTATAAAGGGCTAATCAGATGTTGTTCCTCATTTTTTTTTCATGAGTTTGTTGACGTAAGTTAGGGAGAGGGTAAATCGTTTCCTTCTTTCGCTATTAGTTGATCTAAAGGCTTTTATGGTTATTGATTGCACTAGACTAGAAAGGACAAAACACACAACTTCCACCCTCTTGGCTGTAGTTTCAGCTTTTATATATGAAAAAGAAAAAGACCATATTTAAAAAATAATTCAAATCTGAAATTTCTCTGCACAAAACAGGGGAAGAGAATGAACTAAAACAGAGCGGATTTTTCTTCTTCTTCATTCCAGCACTACAAGCAAGTTTTTATACATGGGAGTACATCCGATAGGAAGACAACTTTCAGCCACACAACTAAACACAACATTACAAAGTTAACTAACAACATATTAAGTTAACAAAAGACATAGAACAACATTAAACATAACAAAGAAAGCCATGCATTAAAACACACTACTTTGCGTCGACGGAATACTTATTGAAATCTTCTAGAAAGAGTCGACGGACTCTTCTAGTCTCCCCGGTCACCGAGGGTGGCGGCCCGCACAATGAGCCCTTTTTGTTCGTCGAGGAGGTCCCTCTTCCTGTCTTCCAGACCGCGAATGCGGTCCCGGATCGATTGCATCGCTCTTCCTACGGCCTCCGGATCGAGAGCAGGCGGATGCTCCCAGAACAGACCAAGCCTCTGCTCCCATTCGAGCTTCTCCTCTTCCACTTGAGAGATTTCTCGCGGAATTCTTTCAAGTCTTGTAAAAAGATCCATGGCTACACTCAAAGCTTTTTTTTGCCGACTTCTAAGTTCCTCCCCGTCTCCCTTTGCCAAATAGAGACTGAAATAAGCTTCTATTTATAGGCGTTGGAGGCCCTTAACCCTTTTTTTTTTTTTATTAGTAAGAATTCTTGTCTTAGTTCCGTAACATGGTTCAACCCCGGCTTTTCATGAATATTGAACCCCATCCACTAGATTTTAGTGCGCTGAATAATTGTCCTTTCCCCGTACGGATTTTAGTACGAAAGGCCCACCCCAAAGAGCGAATAGTCCTTTGGTTTTCGCGGGTATCGCCACGCGTCTTAATCCCGATCACTCCCTCACCTCAGGAATAGGACGCAATAATAGAGCGAATCCGTCAGAGAGTACTCCACCACGAGCTGCCAAAGCACGCTCAGTCAATCGTCAATCTCCAGCCCAAAGCTGACCAGTACAATCATGTGTCACCCCGCGGGCTTCGTCGTACCCTGCCTACTCGTCTTTAACCGGCCTATTTGTACCCAGCTACAATCTATTCCCTTAGGCCCAAGGGCCCCTCGGCCAATCCTCACTCGACAGCTCCGTCCTTGCTTAGGCGAGCTACGTGAGACCGAAGCTAGCTCTCTTGATTGATCTGATCAGACGCTTGCTTTTTCTCGCGTGCTTGTTCTCTTGATATTCTACAACTATAAGATTTGGAGCCAATCAGGTCTCACCGCGTGTCAAACTGTGTCAGGCGGGAAACAGAAGGAATATTCAGCGGATTTCTTTCCAATGAGAACTAGACACGCGCCCATATCCCCATGTGCTTTGGGATGCCGTTTGATCCGGGTGGCCGGAAACCAACCCAGATCAATCGGCTCCCCAACAACAATAAAGAAACTAAAAGCCGCGGTTCAAAAAAGGTTCTTTCTTTAAAGAAAAGGTTGGGATAAAGCCTTTTCATTCGGATAGATAAGTAGTCTTCTTTCGATGATGAAATAAGGCGAGGCCCGCCCCAGCAATGGGGTGGGGGAAGGGAGAGTTGGAAGCGGGTTCCCTTCGCTTTATTATTTGTTTAAGATATAGCTTTCGGTGAAATATTGATAGGGCAAAACAAAAACAGTGATAGGGCCGGGGAAAAATGGTAATTGTTTATTTAGTTTTATGTTCTACGAGTGCTCATTAAATCAACTAGCTTTGGAGATTGGAAATGTTTTTAGTAAATTCAGTTATCAATATCCGTTTAGATAGAAAAAGGCTATGGAAATAAAAAAAGCCGTGCTAGCGGAAACTTTTGTTCTTTCGCCGCTGAAAATCGTAGCTTTTGAAAAGGATGACCCCCTTAAGATAAGAACAACTTTTCTTTTGTGTTCTAGTTTCCTGAATTACCAAATCATTATTTTTCAATTTAGGTCGAGCCCGAAGATGAGCTTGTTCTTATGGCTCTCGCTGGTGTCTTAAATTTTTTCATTCTTATTCTGTCTTTCTTGAAAATTCTTTCGCCTATCGAAAGGATAAAAGTATGAGAGACTCTTTTTCGGGACAGTAGTTTTCTGGGGTAACGTGGAGCTGCTTTTACTTTTTGATCTATCTCCTTCTTTGCCTCTACTTTCTCGTTCTCGTCTCTTATCTAAACTGGAATCCGTAGTGAAAGATCCATTTCTTTTGCGATTGATCTCATCCTTTCTTGAGTTGCCTATCATAGACAAGACGGAAACAGATTGGTCGACGAAAACTGGAATTCCAACTGTGACTTTTCCCACCCCTATTTTATTTCATTTTTTTCTAGATGAGTTGGATAGGGCCTTCGAAGCCCACTTTCTAAACTTTCGATATGCTCGTTATTACCATCAGATCTTTGTTCCTATCTTTTTAGGCAAATCGAAAGAATTTTCTGCCCCAAGATTTATGAATCTATTGAATGAGCTGGGTCTCTTTTGGAAAGTTATGTGCATAGTTCCAGGGGGCTTCCCAATTGACTGCTCCGGGGGTATGATCCTCATGAATAAAGAAGGTGATATCCAATTTATTGAGAAGGACACTTTCTAAGAATATAAATCAATCTAGATTTTGAGTTGCCTTTATTTTGTTTTCGGGAGTGTGTAGATCTGTGAATTTGAAGAAACCTTTTTTCTAGCAACGTGCTGCTAGATAGATTCAAACCAACAAAAAGCTAAAAAAAAAAACTCATGCTTTGCCCACCTCAGTAGCTCAGTGGTAGAGCGGTCGGCTGTTAACTGACTGGTCGTAGGTTCAAATCCTACTTGGGGAGCTTCCCTTAACTTTACTACTCGGCGCAAGGATGAAAGGGGAATTGATTCGTAACGCGAATCGCCGGATGTGATTCGATAGATGAATAGGCATTGATCAGGCCATCACTCTGGTCGAAGATTACAATTCCATACAACGAGGGCTTAAGTCTTTGAATGTCCGGTATAGGAAGCATCTCTTTGGTCTTTAGTTATCCAAAGCAGTGGTCCTAAGCATAGAAGTCCAAAAAGTCTAACGCATGTCATGCTCATAACTTAGGAAGTAGATTAAACAAATGGGAGAAGGCGTTGGTGACAAAGCTATCTCGTCCGTAAATTTACGATAAATAAGCCTCCCTAGAAGGGAGAGGCAATCCTTCCATCTCCAATCATGTGGGGGATGTCCAGACCAAAGTACCGACCCAAACGTGGTATGGATATAAATAAAGGAAGCTAGCAGCACGTCAGAAAGAAACTTATCTGAATAGCTACCTGCTGAAAGGAATACAGACAAGCATTGAAGCGTAAAGTGGTTCGACTGACGGGGGAGAAAGAGACATTCATCTGTATTGTCAGAACAGATCAACGAAGGCATACCGTGCCACCGGGGGTGACGAGAGCGCGTCGTACTGTGTGGAGGAAGGCAAGATAGCTCTACCCATGCCATCCAGTCGAGCCCCAACCACTAACCTCAACCCGCACTCAAGAATGCTCATATATAGGAAGCACCCATGTTTTTCTTTGGCTATACAGACAGTAGTTATAAGCAACTATACGTAAGCCGATTTCGCACATCACATAACCGAAAGAGGTCGGAATTCGTGTAACTCAGGAAATGGGACAAAACAAAACCATTTTGGAATGAAGTGGGACTTCCTTCTGTTTGAAAGAACTTCCTTATGTCTTATGTTAACAAAGTGGGAGCCGAGTGCTTCGTTTGATGGAAGCACGAGGTGAGCTGCAATACTTTATTCTCTTCCTCTATAAACCTAAAACCTATTTGCCGATAGGAGTATCGGTTAGGAGTATAAGAGTATAGTAAGATCCTCCTTAAAGAGCTAAGAGTCCAATGGGGAAGGGTTAACTAATTATGTATATAAGCAGTCAAAGAAGTCATTCTGGATCCCTGACTCGTCTCATTCTGGGCCTTTGGCCTCTTTGACATTGGGTCAAATCTGTCTGGGCATCGTCCCTTCTCTTGATCTACTTCGGTTACAACTCGACAGTGAGTATTGCGTGTCAAACGCGGGTCGAGAACTGACCATTACTCTTTTCTTTATACATTTATTTTACAACCAAAGATACACAGAGAAAAATCACCCACCCGAAGCGATCAACGTGGCTTATTCGCTCTCTTCGCGCTCTTGCTTCCTTCTTCCCCGCCTCTGAGGCTTAGGCTAAGGAATAGAGCATGAGGGAGGACACCACTGGCTGTATACAAACCAGGGATCCGCGTGACCAAGGCCATGACCAAATTACCTCCCAGATGGGGAACCTCATGCCCTTATCCACTTTAAAGGGTTTAGGAAGAAAATCCTGAAGCTTTACACGATGGGGGATGAGAGAAGGGTTTACACCATGAAAGTAGTTGAGCCCGTACACATGAAGCCATTAGTGCAAAAGGAACGGGTCCTTGATCCTCGATGACCCACATAAAGAACAAAGAAATAAGGAGAAATTGTTACTGCGCGGACAAGGAAGCTTTTGACGGAGCCTACCTAAGAAAGCATTCTCTTTTGATGAACAATCGCTAACTAAAAGAGGAACCGCATAATGAAAGCACCGCTCGCTCAAAGCTTGAATCTATGTCTCCTAATCCAGTTTTGGAATCCTCCATTTATTCCTCTGGGATCTACAAAGATGAGAAAGAAAGTTTTTATTTTTATATTGAATATAGAGAGAATCATTCTTTAGTTCGTGAGTTACCCATTTCTGGGAATAAGAACAGGATTTCGGTCTTTCCTCCACTTCAAAAAAGGGGTATCTAAAAAGCCGAGATCACTTCGTTTTTGCTTTCTCAAAGCAGAGGGAGCTAAACCTCCAACGAAGACAGTGCAAGCACTCAATTAGAAGTTGAGACACGCATTAGGTTCAAAGTCCATTCGATCATGCGCGGAAGACCTTCTCTTGTTACTAAAATAGGAAGAGGTATTACTCAAATTGAGTATATCCGGCGGAAAGATATGGTGGTTCCTCCCAGAGATTAGATATCCGGCCGTTCGCCACTCAGCTTTAGCTATTTTGGGTGTTCTGAACCTGTTGAATTGGATAACTGGACGATACGTGACGGAATCTTGATTGTGAATCAGGCCCGCGGGTGAACATCATCAGTCTACTTTCCTCGCTTACTTGCTTAAAAGCTTTTTACCCAATAGAATAGGGTCGACTTATCTAAATTATTTCAATTCCTCCAAAACTCTGAATCACCCCAGTCAGAAGCTACTTATTCTATTTCTTATTAACCGAGTCGTGAATCAACTCACGAGCCTCCTGGCCGATACCATAGGACATTGTCTTTTCGAAAGCTTCAAACTCAGGCTCATCCGCCGGGATCGCCCCACTTGCTTCCTTCGATTTCGCATATTGAGAAAAGCCAGACCCATACGAGACTACCAGTTCCGATGAAAGAAAAGGGGCTCCTAGCTTTGATTACTCATCCGCCAGAGACTACTAGGGAAGACGAACCACTTTTCTTTTTATGCTTATGGATAAGATTTAGGCGCAAAAAGCAATTTTGCATTCAAGATATGTACTCCTATCCCGAAAGAATTCAATGCACATAGTTTAAGCGTGTTCCACCCAAGAAAACGCGGTATGATATTCATGAAAGAAGAGTTCGGCTGTGTTATTATTGGAAAAGTGAAAAGAGCGGTTCGTCAGTCCATGCCCCGGATAAGTCCGTCGATCAAGCAAAAGTCGAGAAAGTTAGGGGTACCAGATCTTGAATGTTGATTTTCTGGCCATAAAAAGACGTTTGAAGGCCAGTTGGAGGCATGATTTCATCAAGGAAATAAGGTTTCCATAGATAGACTGAAGAGCAAGCACCTATATTCCTCTCTGGAGTTACCGGCGGGCTTATTTAGTTGTGGGGGTTCCATCCTTTGAGTTCCCTGTGGTCTTTTTATTCAATCTTTCCCCTATTACTTAGGCTCATGGATCACCTTCCAAGTACCTGCTTTATTTATGTATTGCTCCAGGTTCCCCAGACGGGATATAAGGGACTTTCCCGAGCGAAGTGAACCACCCGAACCACGCGGAGTGAATCTAAGTAATCTGCTCTGATTGGAATGGTTATTTCTTCTTATTGGCCTTTAAATTGAAAGTAGTCCTTGTACCAGGTACACTGAAGAATAAGACAATCTTTCGAGAAAGAGGCTATAAACCATTGAATTGTGTCGATTCGAGCTAGCTTCAGGTCTTCTTCAATCAGAAAGTAATGCCTTTTCACTATAGTAAGGGATTCGATCCATATCACAAAACATATATAAATCTCATATAGATGAGTAATTCAAAGTATATAAGGATATAGAGATGAAATAAAAGTCAGTCGTCTATCAGTTATGGAGTTGAGAGTCACCTTTGTTGCTTCTTTTTTCTCCTACGGTTATGCTAAGATATATTAATATTTTCATTCAACCTATATTTCCCCTTTTCTATTGTACAGATGCCTATTCATTCCTCAAAAGTTTACACTTACTTCATTCTAGGACCGATTGGGAGGCCGGGTTCCCATCTACTGAACTCAGTAAGGGCTTCTTTTGCCAATTCCACTCGCCAAAGTTTGCCTCTTGGATAGAATTCCCTTTCGTCACGAGTGAGCTTTCCATGGATAGCGTATTCCCTTTCTGCGTAAAGCTCCCCCTTTCCCTTTCCTTTCTTAAAATATCTCATTTCTCAGTCTTGACTACTTCGGGCACGGCGCGCAACGGAACAGAAAATGAAAGAAAAGACAGTCGCTGACGCCTCGTATTCCAAATAATCGACCAAGGAATGAAGAGATCCGTTTTGATAGATCCCGTTTTGGCTTTCATATGGCAGATGGTCCGGTGCCTTTTCATATATGTAATGATGGCGCAGCCTCCCCTAGGATTACACACCACGCAAGGCGGGCAATGCCATTCTAATTTCACTACCTAACGGAGGAGCGTGATAACCTCTTTGTAATAAAGGAATTCATTCACCCTTTCCATCGGCTAGGAACAGTTGTTTGGATTGGACATACGTCACAAAGAAGGAAACAGAAAAGATTAACACTTCAAAGCGTACGGCTATCTCCCAGCCTCTGCTCCCTATGACGTAGATGAAGAAGTGAGTCCATAAGGAATTCATAGTAGAAAGGGGCGTACTTGACATAAACTAAAGCGCAAGGGAATTCAAATTGGAAGTTGAAAGTCAAGAACAAGAAAGGCTTCGGGCGAAGGTTAGACTAAAAAAGCTTTCCATTCCGTATATGCGTCATGTTAAGGATACTCTATTCCCAATACTTACATGAAAGCATGCTGCCAACTAGTATATTGATTTCGACTAGTAGATTGATGAAGGTCGCTGATCCACTTGATAAAGTTTCGTATGCCATACCCATTTGTCCCTTTTCTTCGATCAAGTCCTCCCAGAAAGTCCAGAAAGTAGTATTCTAATTCAGATGTGGGGCCTATCTCCGAAGCATAACGTGGAGCGTGGGGGTAATTCAAGAGAAAGACTAAGCCAAACCCAAAGTCGTTTATCCAAGGGCACGACCAGGATCCGAGCACTCGCTTTGGAACGAACTTCATAACAACGGACTTTGAAAAGCATCTTTTGCTGTCGAGATACGGGTCGTGAATAACCTTTTATTTGCTGTGATCTCGATCCAATTTCTTTGTTCCGATTCGGATTTCCTTTTGTAGTGGATAGCATCCCCTTATTGTCTTCAGACGCGTTTTCTTTTTATGTCCCGGAGCAGTCGCCTTATTAAAAACTATAACGATTATTGCTGCTGTAGAAGAAATAGATTCTATTAGTAGTAAACTATAAGACTTTTTCTTCGTCTATTGAAAATGAAGTTTCATCTCTTACCAGTTGGTTGCTCCCTGCGTTCTTTTGAAGTGAATTGCATCTCGCGGCCAACAAGCTCTAGTGACTGCCTCGATCAAAAGCCCTTAACCTCCTTCCTATTTGAGGATGATACCCGGGAACAATCCGTCATCAATGAAAGCAACCGAAGCATAGCAAGGAAAAAGGGAGTGCCTCCTATTCATCATGTCATTCTTCTGCGTTATGAGCCCATAAGCAATCGTAGGGCTTCCAAGCCCGACTATACGTCATTGGACCCTTCTGTATCTACTCTACAGAAAATAACCATCCCTTCTTCTCGAACTCGAATATGTACTCTTATTTCATAGAAATGAACCATCTCGCCTTTCTCTACGTTGCCCGGTTCGTCAGGAAGGTAGACAATTACCACATAATAAGCAAGCAAGGCCGAATCTTTTAATGTAGGGAGTTCGTCTTCACCAGACCCAAACTTCTCCTCTCGCTTTCGATCGAGCTACTCTTTGCCCCTCCCTTCTGTCTTAGTCGATTCCCTCCTCATCTCTCAGTCTCTGGCATTCTCGTCGGTGAAAGCGTTTTTGACTACAAATGCTAGGGGTCCTTCTTCTGTTAGTACGTTTATGCTTCTGTCGATTCTGGGTTGAATGAAGAATTCATTGTAGTAGATCTATAGGTTATGTATAGTATCCCGGGGTAAATCTAATCTAAGTGTTGTTTGAGTCTCCTGTTGATGCAAGCCCACAGCCTTGCTATCACCCTGCTCTCTTTGAGTTCGTGAATGTGTTGTTGAAAATGCATGAGAATACATCTTTCCGGTATATTGATTGAGCGTGGTATTGGCGATTGAAGGAGTTTCATGCTTGCTGATAGCCTTTCAAAGTCGATCGCGTCTTTGAATCGCACGCATTATCCTTCGAAAAGGAATGCTCCTACGTGTCCCCTCCATATCAATTTGGCTTAGATGGCCGGTTGGGTTGGCCCAACCAAGAAAGGCATGGGAGTCTTTGGGCATTGCTTGAGCTAAGTCAAGCTTTTTCCAAGTTAAGTAAAGACTGGCTACCTAGAAACTAAACAAGAAAGATGAAAACTTCCGTCACTGCACATTTTCTATATCTAAATTTCTCAGGACGTCCATAGCAGTTCCGCTTTCTTTTCTGAAACGGCTTTCTCGATACGAAAGAAAAAGCCCGACTATATATAGCATTACATTAGCTGCGGCTTTCAGTATCTTACTAATGCAGCAAGGGAGGGAAGACTTTTTCCAGAGAGGGTAGGAAAAAACCAGCATTTCTATATAATTATACTCGACCACAATAAACTGAAAACCGCGGAGTTGAGAAGGGAAAAAAAAAGTCAATTAAGTCCGCCTTCTGTCCCCCACTACCAAAAGACGTGGAGACCTTTTTATCTCGTCAGCTCCCCTTACCTAAGGCTACCTTCACGTCACTTCCTTGAACTCGCTTAAGGAAATCCCAAGCTCCAGCTCCAACACTCGAAAAAAAAACTACACAACAACAAGGCAATGGGGCCTACAGACCCCCATTTCTACCACCACTCAAAAGACCAATTCATTAGCTAAACTCACCCCTATTCACTTACGAAGCAATCGGACTCGCCTCTTGCTTTTTGTTTATAGAAAGCGTGTTCAAGGCGTCAAGTCCTTTCGTTTAGTACGAGATCACACTTCGCGGTGCTTTGCTTACATTGCACCTCTGGTCTATCAAAGTTTTGTTCATCGTCCAAGAACAAATGCCTCTTCAAAAGATAATCTCGAAGAACTAGACGATCCTTACCAGTCTTACTAGGCAGGACAGAAACCAATCCTAGAACTACAAGATGATACCTTAGAAGCTACTTCTCCTAACGACAAGTAAAGGCATACCCTCCAATAAAGGAGAGTGGCTTTCCCTCTATTAAAAAACAAGAATGGAAGTCACAATGGGAAAGGGGAAAGCTCAACCGCGTGGCACAAAACAGTGGGTTTGGGTTCCTGGTCTTGTCTTCCTTCCGGCTAAAGCTTCAAGTCTCAATCCGAAGTCAAAGATAAAATAATAGAAAAAAAGATGCCCACTCTTCTCCCGGTGTAGCTGCAAATCACCTATTGAGTTACGAGAGGGAATCCACCCTTTCTTTTCACATGCACGAGTTTTGTCTTCCCCAGCTCGATACCCTGATCTAGTTGACTCACCTTACGTTTCGATCACATAGGAGACATCGCGTCAAGAGCACATGGAAAGACTAATCTAATAAATAATAAAGGCTTTTCTTTCGCTTTTCACTTCCTTTCCTGACCCAACTCGGATCAGTTGGCAAGTCGAATCCCACAGACAGGTACTTTATTTACTACAAACTCAAAGAAAAAAGGATCTCGTAAATCATTCTCATAAAGAGGGTAAGCTTTCTAAAGACCTTTCCTTGTCTCAACCGGGACTCCAAGCGGACCTCGTCTAAGCTGTCCCACATGTGGGAATCCAATCTTTTGATAAGGGCTACCAAACATTGATCCACGGATTTTCTAAACTTAGCTTGTGAGCTAGACTTGCCTGTCTGATCATCATCTTTGAGACCAATCGCGTAATCTTTTTTTTCTTATTGTATACCATCCCTCCTTACTTTTTCTCTGTATCTGTAAAAGCTAAACGAAAGAGAGTTCGCCATCAGTCAGTCTCTTCCAAAAGATAGGATCAATTTCCAGCACTAATTCCTTCACTTGATCGGTCTCATATGTGACCTTAAAAGAGCTGGTTCACTCCACACCAAGACTTAGGAGCTAGTTTCCCACTTGACTGTGATGAAAGATGTTCCCCACCGAAAGAAAGTCCTTCTTATTCGAGAGATCTTCCCTCACGCTCGCGTCTCGTTCATCTCCTCTCATTTCAGCTTTCACTTCCCATCTCTAATCTAGAGTTGGAGCTAGCGTGATGCACTGATGCACCCAGCTTTTAGTGGGGGTAAGAAAGATGAAATCTGAAAGAAGTGAACTTCAAACTTCAAGCCTAAGGCAAGGGCCGTGATTTCATCTTCTCCGACTTAAAAGAGGGGGTTGCTGACTTACTTATCTAGTCTCTTCATTGCATTGCTAATCCTCGTACTAGCTGCCATTGAAAAAGAAGGAGATCAAAAAGGAACTCTTTCTTACTACAGATTAACTGTTTACCAATCAAGCAAGGATTGATAGAAAGACTGAGAGCTCTTTGCGGCTAGTGCTTGAGAATGAGATATTTTTTTTCCTGAATGAGGAAGAACCATTGAAGAAGAGTAACTCTATCTGCTATCGAATCGGATGCTATCCAGAAAAGGAAGATGTCCATAAGGAATTGTTTGAAAGAGCTGAAAGCAAAAAGGGGATGAAGGTCGTTTGGCTTATATCCTTCCGGTTGAAAGATGCTCGGATATTTTAGACATGAAAAAGGCTGGTTTGTTATAGATCCTACTTAAAGCTCTAGGCATATAGTTAAGGTGGGGTCGAGGTTACTGCTGTTAGTGAGGAAGTGAATTCTGCAAACAGGGCTCAGGTTCGTCCAAGTCAGGATCAGCGGCCAATTGAAGCTCTGGTCGAAGGGTGCAACAGGCATCTGTATAAGATCTATACGATAGAATATGATGTATATTATGCGCCGTGCCCGGCGATGTTATGTTTTTGTTAAACATGATAGATCTATAATCCAATATTGCTCCTACTTAGGATGCTCCTATGTGTCCGAAATCCAGGCAAGGAGGGACGCTTCTGTCTGTGCCAAAACCTATTTGCCCAATCCTTGACATACTTATACTGGACGCCCGGACTAGAGAAAAGGTCGGATATATATAGAGTGGACGTGAGGCACGGCAAAAAGTAAAGGAAACCGGGGATTTTGTCCATTTATTCGAGAACAGTAAGAGCAGTCAAGACAGACAGCCAGGCTTGGTTAAAGACGGGAAAGCGAATACCGATACAGAAAATAGTCAAGGTCAACAGACACAACAACCAACTATCGAACCTACTAACCGGAGAGTCGAAGCGAAAGGGAAGATTGGTTCTATCACAGACCAGTTCTTCATCTGCAGCACCTTCGACCTTGCAAGCCCTTCGAGTTCAGGTGCAGCTAGCTCCCATCTACGAATACCGGCTCACTTTCTCGATGCTTTGAATAGCCAATAGAAAGATTCCAGTTTTCCTCGGGAACAGCAAAGAGCAATAGCTAACTTAGCCCTAAGACAGCTCGAACCGCCCACTAGCAGCACATGATAGGAGAGTGGATCTTATGCTCTATTCGATCCGAGTCGAGACATAGCTCTGATCTAAACTCGATGACGTTGGAGTCGAAGAATAACGAGCTTTGGAAATCACAGATCCCCCAAGCCGGAAGATCAGGTCAGGTCGAGAAGTGCTCGCAGAATCTGTCCCGGATGGAAGGGCCAAGCTGGAAAACTGCTATTGCAACGAAATGATCATCTCCCGCTTTGATCGGTCTGTCAGTGAATCAAGTCGAAGGCCGGTGAATACAAGGTTGCACTTTACACAGTGGGAGTGATAGAATAGTAATGCCTAAAACAAGCTAATTTAGGATGCAAGGTCCTCGCCTCGTCCATCCTATGCCCCCTAAGTTTATGTTGTACAGGTATTCAAGTAATAGAGTCTGTATAGCTTTGACTTCAAGATGTTGTAACATGTGCTTCTTTATTGAGTTCCGTTTGCTAAAGTAGCTCATGTTGCTGATGTAAGCTGGAGAGAAGAAAGACGTTCCGGCGGTTAAGACTTAAAATGTATAGCGGTTTCCTTCTCTTCATTCCTATTGTACGAGTAAAGGAAACATTCCTTTTTTCATGTGAATAAAGGTAGTTATAAATTCATGTTAGAACTGTCGATCAGTCAGATAGGCGCAATTAAATTATTGTCTTAATAGGACACAGCAGTCGAAAAGGAGTCCACCGGTTAGGATGATGGGCATTGAGATTACTTACTTTATTGACCTCGCTCCGCACCTGTCTTGCTTGTCTTGATTCTCCTAGTTAAAATCCTTCTTGCTCTCCCCACAAAGGCAGGGACTCTTCATCCTGTGGTCGATGTTCCCGAAATTGTCTACCTCTGGCCCCAGAATCATCATAAGAAAGAGAGAACCTTATTATGGTTCATTCCTTTATTCATTAAAGTAAGGAGAGAGAAGACCGGGTCTTAGGATCATTAGTGAGAGCTCTACCTTAACTTAATAGGGCTAGCTGGTGGTCTCTGATAATTCTTAATATAAAAAGAGAAAGGATATGACTCCATCCAATGACTTTTTCATGTCCATAGAAGGAATAGAATTAGAATATTCAAGACGAAGCAAGTAACTTCTTGACCAAAACACCACTCCATTGCTAACACTGGTTATGAAACAACGGCTACTAAAGCACCTGATACTCTCACAGCTGGTACGCCAAGAACTGATTCAATTGCTAATAGGGCATTCATAGCCGCTACGCTCTTTGTTTTAATAATTCTTTAGAAAATGTAAGTTTATCATAAGCTCATTCTGGTTCTTTTCGTAGTAAGCTTTCTATGCGTTGACTACTAACCACGGTCACGTTGCCACCACTTTTTCCTTTGAAGGGTTACCCATTCTTTTCCATTAACCAACAATTTTTTTACGAAGTTTTCATAATTACAGGTGAGATTTCCAAGGGTATGTAATCACTGGGAATACCCTATGGTAGATAAGAATCATATGGTTAAGGTCCCGGCACTCAAGACCGTCCATACTAGGGCTAGCTCGACTTAGATCGAAGTTCCATGCATCGTCCACAGAAAGAAGACTACCAACGATTCGGCATCCCACCACCTCATCTAAATCCTTATTAACATAAGCTAATTCTGCCGTCTGCAGGTCCTTAATCTTCACGCTCCTCGCAAAGTCAACGGTCTCACCGGGAACTAGACAAGCACCTAGATGTACATTCTCAGGCCCTAGCCCGAAATTCTTACTTCATTCATCACAGTTCCAGGCCCGTAGGAATGGCTTTTTCCTTCTCCAATTGTCGGGAGAGGTTTTCCGCTCCGGTCGTCCGGAATTTCATTTCGTAAAAAAGAAAGGAAAAAACAAGTGAGGAACCCTGGAAATCAAATGTTTGTTCCGATAACGGGAAAGTTTATCCCTCTGATCTTAGTTGCGGCCCCCCGATCCAACTAGAGCGTAAGGGCGCTTTTTTGTTTGCATGAGTCCCGGCTTCCTTCCAACAGGCAGATGGCACCTCTTGCCTGGTGAATCAGCATGTTCTAACACGTGTTGTTTGGTGTGAGTATGTATTTCATATTCGTTACAGCCCAATCGGCTAAGGAAGGTCCAACAACGTGCGACATGTGGATTTGATTCACCCTTAGTAATGATAGGATTGGTCTATCATCTCTCATACCAGTGAATCGGGTCGCATACATTGGAGCAAGAGAGTACTGGCTCACCGCTGTGGATGTAGGTGTTCCCATGAAACGAACCGGTGCCACATTCCGCTAGGATACTGGCTGGAGTTGGTCTCACCGTAGTGTTCTACGAGAGTTCCAGCTCGATGAATCACCCATTCCCTCTGTATGTCCAAGCGCCATCCACTTGTGAATACAACAACCTGCCCACCGTAATCAAGTAAGAGTTTAAACATTCACTAAGCTTCCTTTCAATTATCCCATATTATAATAAGGAAGACATAGTGCTTGTTGATGGCCACGATTCCAATATGGCCCTCTGACCTTTTTCCCCGTGAATAGCTCGGTTTATGTGCGTCTTAATCATGGCCACTAATCGACCGGTCACGCTGGTCAGCGGCATTCATTCAGTTGTCCTGCTCAGATGGATGAGACAGTTCCCACTTGAAGCATGCTTCAAGTCTAGCTTTGAGACATCTATTACTGCAACCGGAACCTTCATTCCTTATTGTTGCAATTCCATGCTAGCGAGTTTCATGTCGACTTGCGGAACAATCACATCAATATACGCGAAAATCTAAATTGGAACTGGAACTTGATAACGAACCTGGACTGGAAAGCTTGATATGCTGAAGCATCGCTCAAAGATGACTCAAGTTCGACTAGCCCCTTCCCTTGCTTCCCGTACCTTCCAAGACGTGTGATACGCTGTGCTCTTACTCTCCCTTCCTAGGGCCGTTTGATCGAAGAACCTATTCCTCTGTTGGTGCCTATCCGCTTGGATAGCTTTGATTTGTATAGCGCTTGGATTACCTGCTTCAGTGCTTAGATTAGTAGGGGCGGCTTGTGGGATCAGTGGAAGAAGTGCAAAGGCAGGCTTGCGGAAATGACCGAGAATAGTACAGACCCGTGAACCAATCCCGCTTCCCTCCCGCTCTGAGCTGACGAGAACCGGACTGGTTCGATTGACGAGAAAATGCGAAGACGAAAGCCTTCATTCAGCTCCGGCATAAGAAGGAGCGAGAAGCCACTCCGACTAAAAGGAAAGGATCGGATTCCGTTTTCTTGATAGGTTCATGCACTGAATTTTAGAATAGGCCTCCGGTTCTTGCTTCTTTCTTTTCTTCCTAGGCGACTTCCTGCAAGGCAATAGGCATTAGTTGAGACATTGTAATAGAATAGCATGAGAAAGAAGAAGGTGACTTCCCAAGTCTGTTGACCATCCTCCGAAATAGGTGTGATAAAGTCTGAAATCAGTCATGGGTATATGGGTCCGACGAGAAAGACTATTTGTTGGGCTAGATTCCCACCCGGCTCTCATCAAGCTGTCTAGTTTATATATATAAATCTCTCTCTCGCTACGCCCTTTAGGCGAGTGAAGTTCCCCGTGTTACCCTTTCCGGAAGTTCTTCCATCCCTCCCTCAACCCCTCCGACTGAGGAATCAAGCACCTTCGAACCGCAAGGGCTAAGACTAGGGATCTTCTTCGCATCGAGAAAGAAACTCATTGATAAAGGATCTCACCTTACTCTAAGAAGTAAGCAAGTAAACCCTCAAAAGATGTGCACAAGAGCTAAGCCTACTTCCCTAGCTACTTTCCTTACTTATTCTTACTACTGTCTAGCTCGGACTGACTGCATGTTACCAAGCATTCCTACTCTCACTATGCTTAGGACATCGGATTCGTGCATTCTAGTGCATCGTTACTTCTTTACTTGCGTGGATTTCCGTACTATTGGAAAAGTGCCATTATTCATCTAATCTCAGATGTCAATGAACAATAAATTCTTTCTAGAGCTAGAGGAGTGAGGCTAAGCTATATGCTACCCTATCTTATGAAACCTGAAATGAAAAATCTTGAGACTGGGCTGGAACAAAGGGGTACTTATATCTTTAAAGGTAGCCGTCTGCTACTAATAAGAATATAATTCCTTAAAGACCTTCCCCTTCTTTAGGGGTGAAAGAAAGCGCCTTTTAACTCCTCCCTTATCGTTAGCCCTACGTGGGAAAGCATTTAGCTATTCGTAGATGTAGGGGAATCAAAAAAGCATCTTTGAAGGAATTCGAGAAGAATCCATTTTCCTATGCTTTTTTAGTTAGAAGAAGAAAGTCTCCCCTTGCCTACTTACTTATCCTTAGCAGTAGGAATTGGATATAGAACCGATAGGAGTAGGAGCATTCGTTAACAGAGATGGATTGGCTTCGGTTGACCTTCTTACTATGAGAATGCTTGAAAAAGCTCTGATTCCAATAAGCTCTTGACCACTCTCAGATGTAGCTGGGAACAAAAGGAATAAGCACTCAAAGCTAAGATCAGCTGCTATTGGACTTCTTTCCTTGGCGAGAAGGGATCGTATCACACCTGGCAATGCAATCTCCGAGAAGGGTTAGCAGGGAAAGCAGCCTTGTTGATTAAAGTAAAGGACTAGGGGTCTAGCTAGCGCTTTTGTTTTGTGGGAATACCCGTCTCGAACATCAAGCAAACGAGAAAAGTGAGCATGTTTTACCCTAGTTTATAGTAAGCACACAATTGACGTTTTTAAAGATTGAGTAAATTAACCTTCTTTTATTGGTCCTAGCGGCCCCCTTACGTTCCACGCAATTATGTTTCTCATTGTGGAGGACAGGGAATAAGAAGCAAGGTGATAATACGGTAAGGAGTAGTTCACTTTCCCCGCTCCAAACATACCTATTTATTGATAAGGTGAGGAAGGCTTCATTCAAGGAGCAAGATCGACAAGGCATAAACCGTCCACCACATAGAGCTCGGTAGCCTACTAACTAAGGAAGCTCCATATTCTATTTAAGCTGGCAAGGCTTGAGTTTGACATTGGTCGCCTTCGCTAACATGTAGTAATTGGTCTTTCTCTTTCCGGTTGTTTTCATGTATCAAATCCAATGTCCTTTTCTTTCTATGAGTATGAATTCGATTTAGAAATCTGAAATCGAACTAGCACTAACAACG